GCCAAAATATCAAGTTGGCTCATCCTATGTTGATTGTTACAGGCCTTTTGAATGTTCTCTTACCCTATTTATTTTTGTTTATACTTTTATTTTGTTTTGTTTATACGTAATACATACGAATTTACTATTGATAGGAATTATCTTGTTGAGACCCTATGAATCAATTGAAACCTCAGATTCCTACTAGAACCACGATGATTCCACAAAGAACAAAACAGAACCAAAAAGTTCTCTGAGTGGGAACCCTTTCGTTTGATCATCACTTCACTTATTCAATGAACAGATATAATAACTAAGAATCCATAGAAATATTTGTCCTGTCCCTCGCTCAGCTCAAACTAAGCATGATTCTGAAGGAAAAGGGTGGTTCGATTTCTGAAACACCTCGTTGAAAAGTTAATTGAAAAAAAATAATAATTGGGAGCCGGTCACGAGGTATGAATAGTAGGTATGAATCATAGTTTAAATAGTTCTTGATCTATTCCATATAGTACGTGCTCCAGATACTAGACTGACTATCTGACGGGCTAGAACCACCTCTCTCGACGAGATGACAGACTTATTCTCTGTACTATCAATAGGTATAACAAGTCACACACTCATATTCCGGAAATACCGAAACAAAAGAATTCCGCGGTCGAACTACCAAACAGAATGAGATGACCTAGAAATCCGAATCCTAAGTGATTCTTTTTTTTATTGAAAGTTAGGACTTATCCGTTCTTCTGGACCTAACTTAATGAAATCCCATCCAGTAAAACGGAAGAATTATAAATCTCCAAAATAATAGATAGGAATACTGCAAATAGAGCCATTGCGACACCCATAAGGGGTGTAGTTCCCCATCCAGGGGCTACTTTACCATATTCTGAATTCAATGGTTTTAATAAATCGCCTACAACAGTCCGTCTTGGCCCAGATCTGGAACTACCCTCAATGGTTTGTGTAGCCATAAATCCTATTCCATGCATTGTTTGAGATCTGTTGACTTTGTATACGATTCCGTTGTAAATAAACTATCTTATCGTGGATCCATCGTGGTCTTGAAATTACTTAATAATGGAAACTGCAACTCTAGTCGCCATCTCCATATCTGGTTTACTTGTAAGCTTTACTGGGTATGCCTTATATACCGCCTTTGGGCAACCCTCTCAACAACTAAGAGATCCATTTGAGGAACACGGGGACTAGCTGAAATGATGACCCTCCCTATTGGAGGGTCATCATTTCAATTGAGATAATTCAAAATCATTTCATCTTTTTATTCGGAACCTTAGGCGGTTCTCGAAAAAAGATAGCAAAAAAAATTATCCCTAGAGTTGAGACCAGCAGGAATGTATAAACCAATGCTTCCATGGATTCGATCGTGTTTTACAATTATAGCTTCCATACCTGTTCATTTGGGATCATTTCCCAGACAAGTAAAGGTCAAGAGTAATAGGCGATGATTTGAATCAATATTTTTCCAGTACCCTATATGAAATGAAACATAGGCTAGACATAGGAGAGAAATGTTGTATCAGACTACTTGTCTCCTTGTAGTTGGATCCCCCAGTTTTTGGAAGGCTCCAAATTCCACTTGAGCATCTAAATCTGGGTCGATACCAGCAAAAACATCTCTGAACAAGGTTCTAGCACCATGCCAAATGTGGCCGAAAAAGAAAAGCAAAGCAAACGAAGCATGTCCAAAAGTGAACCAACCCCTTGGACTACTACGAAAAACACCATCGGATTTCAAAGTAGCACGATCCAATTCAAAAATTTCACCCAACTGGGCACGTCTAGCATATTTTTTCACAGTAGCAGGATCATTATAACTGACTCCACCGAGTTCACCACCATAGAACTCAACAGTTACACCCACTTGTTCGACACTATACTTTGATTCCGCCCTTCTAAAAGGAACATCGGCTCTCACAATTCCATCTCCATCTACCAAAACTACCGGAAATGTTTCAAAGAAGGTAGGCATACGACGTACAAAAAGTTCATGCCCCTCCTTATCTCTAAAGATAGGGTGTCCTAACCACCCAACAGCTATTCCATCCCCGTTGTCCATTGAGCCGGCTCTGAACAATCCTCCTTTCGCCGGATTATTACCGATGTAATCATAAAAAGCTAGTTTATCGGGAATTTTAGACCAAGATTCCGATAAACTCAGATTTTCAACTAGCCCGGCGTTAACTCTTCGATATATTTCTTGCTGGAAATATCCCTGATCCCACTGATAACGAGTAGGACCAAATAATTCGATCGGAGTAGTCGCTGAACCATACCACATAGTTCCAGCAACAACGAAAGCTGCAAAAAACACAGCAGCGATACTACTGGAAAGCACAGTTTCAATATTGCCCATACGTAATGCTTTGTATAGACGTTGGGGCGGGCGGACACTAAGATGGAATAGACCCGCTAATATTCCCAAGGTGCCCGCTGCAATATGATGAGAAGCTATCCCCCCCGGAACAAAAGGATCAAAACCCTCCGCGCCCCATGAAGGATTTACAGGTTGCACTTTTCCGGTTAGCCCATAAGGATCAGACACCCATATTCCAGGGCCATACAAACCTGTTACATGAAATGCGCCAAACCCAAAGCAAGCCACCCCAGATAAAAATAAATGAATTCCAAAGATCTTGGGCAAATCCAAAGAGGGTTTTCCCGTACGTTCATCGCAGAATATTTCTAGATCCCAATACACCCAATGCCAGATAGCTGCCAAGAAGCACAAGCCAGAAAACACAATGTGTGCCCCGGCAACACCTTCGTAACTCCAAATACCCGGATTGGTTATAGTTCCTCCTGTAATACTCCAACCGCCCCATGAATTGGTTATTCCTAAACGAGTCATGAAGGGTATAACGAACATACCTTGTCGCCACATTGGATCAAGAACGGGATCAGAGGGATCAAAAACAGCTAATTCGTATAGAGCCATGGAACCGGCCCAACCAGAAACTAGAGCTGTATGCATTATATGGACAGAAAGCAAGCGACCAGGATCATTCAATACGACAGTATGAACACGATACCAAGGCAAACCCATGGAAATACCCCTTCATCAAAGAAAAATAGACACTATGTAACTTTGTCACATTGGAAAAGACTATGCTATGGACCTCATTCAGTGATTATCTCGGTACAAGGGTTCACATTTATTACGTGCCGCAGGTGATAGTAATAATGGAACAATTCCGTTCTGTTCGCGGGAACAAAGAGAAGCAGATTTATTTTATACCCGATAAGTACCAATACGCAATGGGGGGATTGGTCCCATTTTTGTAAGTGAATCCATTAGATACTTGTTCATCATTCGAAGGATCCGCTCCGTCCGTAAGAATTTTCCTTTTTTCATTCTGTCTTCCTACATGAACCTTCCAATCTATGTTTAAAATATGATAAACAGAAATATCATGAGGACAATAAACCCATTGTTACGTTTCCACATCAAAGTGAAGTATAGTACTTAACCCCGTTTTCTTTAATGTAATGCCCATTGGTGTTCCAAAAGTCCCTTTTCGGAGTCCTGGAGAGGAAGATGCAGTTTGGGTTGACATATAGTGCGACTTGTCGGACATATTGGGTCATATGGGATTTCCCCATTCTCTCCCCCGATCGAGATATACTCTCTTTCGCCTAAGAAAGATTGATTGAATCATCACATCAAATCAATTCAATAATTCGGAGCGTGAAATGTGCAAATGGATCAATTCGCTTGGAAGATAAATATTATCTTATCAATTAGAATAATCTATGGTTGACTTGGAACAAAAAAATGAAGTATCCAGGCTCCGTTCAGAAAATACCAAATGGGTATATGTAATATTGATTACCACTTCTATCATTTACCATAAACAACACCATAGGAGTGATCTCAAACCACTAATAAATATAAATGTGATGAATACATCGAATACTTGGTTGGTGGAAGGCATGAACAAAAAAGTCGTAAGAAAAAATAAGTGGTACTGGGGTCATTTGTCCTATATGTACAAATGGAATTCGGGCGAATCTTTACCCGGAGTAGAGCATAAACCTAAAATAAGTGAAGAGGCCCATTCAGGAACAAGAAAATGACATCGCGATTTGGATCTCGATGAAACAATAGATCAATAAAAAGATGATAAGTTCCGTGAATTCTTTTTTGTAGGTTAGAAGGGCAACCCAAAACTCATTTTTGTGGAAAATGCAAATGAAAAAAATCCCTTCGTCAGGAAAACGCCTAAACTAAAAAAGAATAGGTCTGGAATCGACACATTGATTCTTTTTTTCGAACTTTTTTGAACCGTATGTATCGAAAGGTGCGTGTACGGTTCTGCGGGGATATAATTTTTCCTAATCAACCGACTTCATCGAGAAAGATTACTTTTTTTAGGCCAAGGCGTTGATAGCGAGATCTCGAATCAACTTGTTGGTCTCATGGTATATCTCAGTATGGAAGATAATAGCAGGGATCTTTATTTGTTTATAAATTCTCCCGGCGGGTGGGTAATACCGGGAATAGCTATTTATGATGCTATGCAAATTGTTCCACCAGACGTACATACAATATGCATGGGATTAGCCGCTTCGATGGGATCTTTCATCCTGGTCGGAGGAGAATTTACCAAACGTCTAGCATTCCCTCACGCTCGGCGCCAATGAGTTTTTATTTGACTTGAAGAAAAAATAAGACTATGCCTTCGCCATATGGAATATATAAGTAATAATAGCATGGCACGTTTAGTTCGATATGAGCAAATCATTATTGTTTTTTCATAACATGATTATGTATCGGGATAGTAGTATGAAACAAAAGGTTAGTCCCGATTTGATCTTATTTTTATGTTATTTATCGGGGGTCCATTTCAGCGTCACAAACAACCCCTTTTCCTTACACAACATGAGTCTGAATATTTCTAAGCATGAAAAGAAAGGGATCATTTTTATTATTTAATCTTAATCAGACTCAGACCAGAAAGAAACTTTGGGATTGCTGAATCAATCATAGAAGAGAGATGAGATAAATATATTATCTAAAGCAACGGAACCATCATAGTATTTTTTTGTTCCTACGAGGAGAAGGGTGGTAAATGGATCATCCAACGATTTGGATCTGATAGATCTATTTGTCTCTTTCTTTGATGTAAGAGAAGAGTAGATTCCATTGCGGAGCCGTATGCAATGCACAAAAACTGCCTGTACGGTTTTCTATCTTTTTTATTTTTATTTATTCCTTTCGCTCCTTTTTGCGAGATAGAGGAACCGTTCATTATGACATATTATAATCAGGGTTATGATCCACCAACCTGCTAGTTCTTTTTATGAGGCACAAGCAGGAGAATTTATCCTGGAAGCAGAAGAACTGTTGAAACTTCGCGAAATACTAACAAGAGTTTATGTACAAAGAACGGGCAAACCTTTATGGGTTGTATCTGAAGACATGGAAAGGGATGTTTTTATGTCAGCAACGGAAGCCCAAGCTCATGGCATTGTTGATCTTGTAGCGGTCGAAAATAGCGCGGATTTTGTGTAAATCGGTAATTCTACTTCGAATCATGGTTCATTCGAACCATGATTCGAAGTAGAATCTTCAACTCAAATGAAAGTAATTCATAATCATCAGGTTAGGATCGATCTAAACCAACCGATTCTATATACGATTCAGCATGCCAACTATTAAACAACTTATTAGAAACACAAGACAGCCAATGAGAAATGTCACGAAATCTCCTGCTCTTCGAGGATGTCCTCAGCGTAGAGGAACATGTACTAGGGTGTATGTGTGACTCGTTCAGATCATGAACTGTGACCTAAACTAAACCATTTTTCCAGTATCAATGACCAGTGCCAATGAAAATGAATAGGGTAGAATGGAAGAACTACATTTTTTAAAAATCTATATCTATAATATACCCCTATTGTGTATGGAATTTATGGTTTCCATTGGTGCAAATCCAATCGCCTTGATTTGAATTTGGGATGAAAAGCGATTCCTCATTGGTAGCGAATGGTTATCCATTAAGCGGGGAAATAGTATTTAAGAAGCATAAATACTATTTGTGCTCTTACAAAAGTAAGAACGGACTGATAGGGTCAGCTACCTAGCCAACCTTCATAATTAAATACCGTCACTGTATGGATAGATCTCGTTGTGAAAAGACCTATTACTGGCTAATTCATGGGTAGAGCCAAATGGTGTGAACTGTACAAGTTACCAATAACATTGATTAAATGAGGGAAAGGGCTCCGGTGTATAGATAGGACCTCGCCGTTTAAGAAGTAACCATAGAAACGATGTAACCCACTATTTATTCATAGGGAAATGAACTTTCTGTAAGAAATAACAAATCGTGGTTGGGAAGGTTATAGTAGCAAAAGAAAGCCATCGGAATTTTTATTTTATACACTGGAGGAATCCGTTTTGCTTAGACCAGGAGAAGAAAAAAGAATGACTGAAAGAAATTTTATTCATCAAAGTTAAATTTTAAACTATGACAAGAGTTAGACGTGGATATATTGCGCGTAGGCGTCGAAGAAAAATTCGTTTATTTGCATCAACCTTCCGAGGAGCTCATTCAAGACTTACTCGAACTGCTACTCAACAGAAAATAAGGGCTTTGGTTTCCAGCCATAGGGGTAGGGGAAGGCAAAAGCGAGATTTTCGTCGTTTGTGGATCACTCGGATAAATGCAGTAACCCGCGAGAATGGGGTACCCTATAGTCGATTAATACACGATCTGCGCAAGAGGCAGCTCCTTCTTAATCGTAAAATACTTGCACAAATAGCTATATCAAATAGGAATTGCCTTTACATGATTTCCAATGATATCATCCAATAAGGAGATTGATTGGGGGGAGTCCGACGGAATAATTTAAACAGAGTTTCCCGGAGAATTACCCCCGGGAAGGTGGAGTAAAAATAGCAATGTAAAGGAAAATAAAATGTAGTAGGAATTAACGAACCCATTTCCTTATTGAAATGGGTCTTCTTCCCCCATTCTTTTTTCTTCCGATACGACAATCAAATATGGGCTCCGGATTTTACGAACAAAGCATCACATCAATTTGAGTTATGATTTTAGTTCTGATTCGATTGAAGAGTAGTCCTATTTCTATTTTTTTCTGGTTCTAGCGCCAGTAGTTCTAGAAATCGACTCGGTTCTCTCAAATTGTTTCTCATTATTAAGAAAAGGTAACAAAGATAAAATACGAGCTTGTTTTATAGCAATAGTAATTAATCGTTGTTGTTTCAAGGTCAATCTATTCACTCGCCTAGGTAATATTTTTCCTTGTTCACTAATAAATCGACTAATTAAACTCATGTTTCTATAATCAATTTGATCCCCCAACCCAATTGGGGGCAAACGTCTACGAAAAGATCGCTTGGATTTACGAAAGGGTCGCTTGAATTTCTCCATGGTTTATTCCTTATCCCTAAAATACCATTTCTTCATTCATCTCGGATCCGCCCGAGATGGCATTTGATTTGCTCCTAGATATGTTATATGTAATTCCTTCCTCTTCCTTCGAATGTTGGCACACACAACGCAACACGCATTCAATCTATTTCTTTATCTCCCCGTGAATCGTATGTTTGTAACAATAGGGACAGAATTTCTTCAATTCCAATCGACCAGGCGTATTGTGTCGATTCTTTTGAGTAATATATCTGGAAATGCCCGGTGATTCCTTCTTCTTATTGGTACCATTTCGGACACAACTGGTACATTCCAAAATAACCGTAACTCTGGGATTTTTACCCTTGGGCATAAACCTCCTTTGTATTTTGGATTCCCTCAACTCTTTCTTCTCTTCTTCAATCCGAAGAAGAAGAAAGGAGAAAGGAAAAAAATATAAGTTGCTAACTGGAAATCCAATTATGAAAGATTTCGTTACAAGTTGCAATCAATGGAATAGAGTAATACGTGATACAACTATTTACTACAATTCAATTACTATTCCTAATCTCAGTATTTTATTTCAGTATCACTTAATTTCAGTATCTTCTTAATTTCAGTATCTTATCTAATCTTGAATATCCAAGCCTGGATCCACATTTATATTTCTGCTCTCCCCCTTTCTACCCCGAATCCAAGTTTTGCTGAGGTTTAATTCACTTTTATTCTTTCTATTTCCCTACTCAACAAAAGTAAAGAGAGGGGCAGGGGTAACAAACAGAGAATTTATTGCTATTGTTAGCCAACATCTTCTACCACATTGATAATACCACACCGATAACTAGAATGAAAAAAAGGGGAATGTCAACGCATCTGGGAATAAGCGATTGATCTCTATCAATAGACCCGCCAAAGAACCGAACCATAGAGTAGTTAGCACAGGCGCCACGGAAAGGTATGTTTTGATATCTCGCATTGAAAATCCTCCTTCTTTATTTAACACATATATGATCAGATATATTATATATATAGTTGTGGATCACTTGTATTTGTGCGTGGAATCCTTAACTAAAATGGATATGTACAACGATTCAGTAGATGAGATACTCCTGCCCCTGAATAAAAGAAAAAGTAAGTGCACCGTTCCGTTCTTTTTTTGTTCTTGAGCATTGCCAATAAATACTCATTCTTTTATACGTTGTATTTCACCTTGGATTTCATATATATATACATAATTCTAAGTCTTTTATTTTATGTTATGAGACCAAAAAGAAAAAATGGCAAGAGAAATGTATATAGATATAGATAAAGGAAATAACGGTGTGGAAAAGAAGACGGGGATTCTCTACAATGACACTGTACAACAATTAAAAGGGATGTAGCGCAGTTTGGTAGCGCGTTTGTTTTGGGTACAAAATGTCACGGGTTCAAATCCTGTCATCCCTACCTATTACTTATCTTACGGGCAGTAACATGGGATTAATTGCAATTGGGGATGGCATAATCTAATCATTAGTATCATTTAATGATACTATATGTAGGCTAAGAAGTATTGGGAATCTTTACAGATTATTTCTTGTCATGAGAAAGCGCTCTTAGTTCAGTTCGGTAGAACGCGGGTCTCCAAAACCCGATGTCGTAGGTTCAAATCCTACAGAGCGTGATCCTACTTTGTATCGAATCACATTAACTTGAATTGCAAACATCAATCAAATTTGACCTCCTGAGGATCAAGGATAGGAGGTCAATGACAAGAAAAAATAAATCTTACTCAATCAAAAGTCCAACTGATCGCCGCGTCTGTATTGTAAATATGCAGTTACAAACAATCCGGCTAAAGTAATAGGAATTAGACCCAACACGATTCCAAATGAAAAAACTTCAATCATTGCGATTTGTTGTTTGAAAGGGGAGAAAAGGTAATATCTATCTCTAATCTAAATAATAATCCGCATCACCCAGTAATCTCAACGTCCAAGAATTTGCAATTGATGCTGGAAGTAAAAACCATAGAATACCTGGAATCTCACGGAAATCCGAATTTTCAAATTCTCATTTTCCTGATTTGATTGTTCATTCAATTAATTTCAAATAAGTCGTATCTTGCTCAGGCCAATAAATAGAGCTGGGGTTATAGTTGAAGCAGTCAGTAGAAAACCGAAATAACTAGCTATAGTAGGCATGAAGGAACTAAATGAGATACGTTCTTTTTATACATATGTTTATAAAGCACTTGCCTAAGTTTCCGTTTTTGCGAGATACGATGATGAGAAAAAATCATGATAAGAAAAAATCCCAATTGAAAGAATTAGTTCTAATTTAATTTGTTTTCTTTTGATTTATCAGTCATTTCATTATAAACAGGACTAACAAAGGTGATGTGACGAAGGAAAAATAAATAGTAAATTTACCTTACTATGAATTCATCGTCTGTGACATCTATTGATCTCGTGATTCCGAACCCACAAATTGATTGAACAACTCGTATAGTAATACGAACTCTGTCTTGTAACTTCATTCACAAATGAAATTCTCTTTCATGGAAAACTATGGAATAGAAAGAAGAATTGTATTTGGAAATCATTCCAACTTGGATCATTGCTTTTCCTTTTCAATTGGATCCGTTTTGGAACGAACCGATAACGACTCTTTCTTATTTTCACTTACTTAATATAACTTAATATTTAATATAATATAAGATATCTCAAAAGAAAAAGAAGAAAAAAGAAGAAGAAAAATATCCCACGACTTCTCAAAGCAAAGAAATAAAAAGTGTTTTTTCAGATACAACTTGATTCCAAGATTAGCAATTACTATTATTTTTTTGTTCTGGGTTCCACATTTTTTGATTTTCACATGATGTAGTCCTATCTTCTTGTAGGTGGGAACCCTTGAATTGGACCTAATGAAACAATCTAATGAAAAAAACAGTTTAGTTCAATTCATTATAGTTGCATCATGAATTTCGGCTGCTCCAACTATTGTTTGTTCACTTTCTTTTAGCGAATACTATTTGCTATTGTACTGTCCAAACAACCCGGAAGGGGTTAGGGTTAGAACGAAAATACCTTTTTTTCTACTTCTACAACCACGAAAACTCCTTTCCAGATTTTGCATCCAATTGTGGGAATATGATAATTTCATTCATGAATTATCTTCTTAGATAGATTAATTAAATAAAAAATAAAAGCCATTGGGTCACTTTACCAAGATCTTCAGCCTATTCCGAAACCGGTAAAAAGTAAAACATTATATTACAAAGAATTTTATATTCTATTGAATGACACCTGCTTAGGCCTATACAAGGAACAAGAAAAGAAGAAAGGAATTCTGTACCATTTTTTTATGCTGATGGAAACAACATTGCTGTGTCAGAGGAAAGATAGCTATACTGATTCGGTATACTCTAAATACACCCTTGGTACAATATTGACGATCTCACAAAGATTGGATATCAGTACCTCTCCATTTACTGATCTCTATCTTTCACGAAATCGATCCCCCTTTGACTGTAATATTGGAGCTCAGCATGTCTGGAAGTACGGGAGAACGCGCTTTTGCTGATATTATTACCAGTATTCGATACTGGGTCATTCATAGCATTACTATACCTTCCCTATTCATTGCGGGTTGGTCATTCGTCAGCACGGGTTTAGCTTACGATGTGTTTGGAAGCCCTCGACCCAACGAATATTTCACGGAAAGCAGACAAGGGATTCCATTAATAACTGGCCGTTTCGATTCATTGGAACAACTCGATGAATTTAGTCGATCCTTTTAGGAGGCCTTAATGACCATAGATAGAACCTATCCAATTTTCACAGTGAGATGGTTGGCTGTTCACGGACTAGCTGTACCTACCGTTTCTTTTTTGGGGTCAATATCAGCAATGCAGTTCATCCAACGATAAAAAAAAATCAATAATCAATCTAATACGAATTCAAATTAATTATAGAGCTACGACACAATCAAATCCGAACGAACAAAACGTTGAATTGAATCGTACCAGTCTCTACTGGGGGTTATTACTCATTTTTGTACTTGCTGTTTTATTTTCCAATTATTTCTTCAATTGAGAGAAAGAAAGGAAATTCTCTTATCTCATTCGGAAGGATATCATACCCATAACTATCCATGACTGTTTATGTCTCTAGCATGACCACTTGATGAAATGGGGAGGGAAGCGAGGTAAATGGCCGATACTACTGGAAGGATTCCTCTTTGGCTGATAGGTACTGTAACTGGTATTCCTGTGATCGGTTTAATCGGCGTTTTCTTCTACGGCTCATATTCCGGATTGGGATCATCCCTGTAATAATCGGATGAACCGTACTGTAGACATGAAAGAGTAAGAACTCAACAGGACCTCAAACCCATATAAGGAGGGGTCGGGTCCTGTTGAGTTCTTACTCTTCGACCGAAACCTTGACCCATTCCATAAGAGGTGGAAATTCATCCAGTCAACACAATCATAATACAATAATACATATACATGTATTAGATTTTTATAAATGAAAAATGGATCATTTGATTGGCCCCGATGAAATTACTACATTCCTTAATTTTTGATAATGTTTTTTAAACGTCGAATCCACTGATTGATTCGTAGTATCCATAGATATAGTGCGGATTTTTACGGAGTAAGAATAAAAAAAGAAGGATCTTTTGAATGACATAATATGGATTTCTACAGATGAGACACCCTACAAATCATTCCTATACGAAATTAATTGGAAACTAGGAAACTATAGAAAAATAAAGAAAGTTTGAACCGTAACTTTGATGTGAGTGATGAGATAATAAGGTATGATAAGATAATCAAATTAATAAGGATTTTGATATGCCCAAAAACCAAAGATTTCCACCCGGAATTATAACATGAAAAATCTTTTGGAGCGAGTCTTTTTTCTTTTTATAAGTTCATTGAAGAAATTCCATTTGCTCCATTTCTCTTGCCCCTCTTTTTTGTCTATCCCACATACTTTTCTTCTTTCTTATGAATCCAAAGAGGTTCTGATAAACCCGCAATTAATATTTATTTGATTTGACGAATGAGACCCGGAACCATTATTATTTCGACGCAACGAAAGAGCGGAAAATTCCTTTTCTTTCTTTGTAGAAAGAAGATTCGGGAGACGAGTAATCTTTCCTGGAGCCTTCCTTTTTTCTTCATTTATCCTGCTTTCTACCCTTGCTTCCCACTTATGCGTTTAGTTTATTAGATATATAATCTAAAAGTATTGAGGCATTACGTGGCATTTACCATGTGGCAATAAGAAACCTGGCATAATCACACTAAACTAAATTTGGATCCAATCGTCTTCTTTTGCAATTCCATACTATTGCTATAGTATTTCTAATCCGGGATACAAGTCATCTCCGATATCTCGAAATAATATAATCAAAGCAAGCAAAAAGGGGCTTTCCGTGATTTTTTGACCGTACATAATATAATAATAATATAATATAATTGCGATCAACAAAAATTCAGCTTTTTTGCAATGCAAGCTCGATGTTGAGGAATCCGTGGATCTAGAAATTCATTTCGGCTAATTGAACCTTCTCAAACTGTTTCTTTTTAAGAACCAAAAAGATTTGCGCCAGAATAACGGATGCTAAGAAGAACAAAAGGCCTTGGATACGCAATGGATCTTGAAGTACTATTTCTGTATCGCCTTGACCAAAACCACCTACATTGGGATTACTTGTTAATGGCTGATCAAGCTTGATGTATTCACCTTCAGAAACAAGAAGTTCTGGTCCTGGAGGTATAATATCAACCGTTTGGTGTCCATTTGATGCATCAGCTATGGTTATTTCATAGCCACCTTTTTCTTTACGTACTATTTTACTTACTATACCTGCTGCTGAAGCATTATAGACTGTATTGTTACTCTTGCTCCCATCGGGATAAATCTGACCCCTTCCCCTGTTCCCACCTACATATATAGGATATTTTAAGAAGTGAACCTCTTTCTTAGTAACGGGATCTGGAGAAAGGATGGGAAAGACGATTTCACTATATTTCTGACCAGGAACAGGGCCTACTACAAGAATATTTCTTTTATTAGGCCGATAACTCTGAAAAGACAGATTACCCATCTTTTCTTTCATCTCGGGAGAAATACGATCGGTGGGAGCTAATTCAAATCCTTCGGGTAAAATGAGAACAGCCCCTACATTCAAACCTCCCTTTTTACCATTAGCAAGAACCTGTTTCAGTTGCGTATCGTAGGGGATTCTAACAACTGCCTCAAATACAGTATCAGGAAGCACAGCTTGGGGAACCTCAATATCCACGGGCTTGTTAGCCAGGTGGCAATTAGCGCATACAATACGCCCAGTTGCTTCTCGCGGATTTTCATAACCCTGCTGCGCAAAAATGGGATATGCATTTGAAATGGATGCCCGAGTTATTACATATATCATCATCGATACGGAAATGCATCGAGTCATCTGTTCCTTTACCCAAGAAAAAGTATTTATATTTTTTTGCATGGTCTAATCATTGATCCCGGAAATTTATACAATAAATTAGGTAGGGAGTTAGTATAGTTCCCTATCCCCGATTCTGCCATTGTATGGAATATAGAAGTAATCTAATCCCCTCGACGAGTAAAAGTATAAAGAATGGGTAAGATTTTGAATGGTTTGTTTACATACAAAGTAACATTACAATTTTCTTTATGTTGTCAGATTAAATCTGTTCTTCACTCATTCAGTGAATGATAAATCACTACAAGTGAAGGAGATACACGATTTAAATAATGAAAGATCCAATATTTAAAAATTGTATCTAGAATGACCGGAAAGGTAGAAACGAGACCGGATATAATTTTCTCATTCTGAGCAAATCCGAAATCTTTGTAGAACGAACCAATCATTAGTTCCCAAGCGTGGGGCGAATGGAATCCAATACATAAATCGGTTAATAAGAGAATGGAAAAAGCTTTTATTGTGTCACTTAAGTTATAGAGGAATTCCTGAACCCAAGAATTCAGAGTGATAAGTTCTTCATTACCCAGAATAGAATAAGCACTTAGAATAGCGAAACAGGTTATATTTGTCGAGAAATGCAAAATGATATGTATATGATCTTGATTGTGCATTCTTACCAATTGTATCGTTTCTTTGTGGATTCCTATACGAAGCTTTTGTATATGTGTCTCCGGATACTCCTTTATCATTTCGTCCAACAAGAACAGTTCCTCTAATTTTATGAATCCTTCTAGAATGTTCTTTTCTTGAATATCATTCAAAAAAGTTTCGGATTGGCTGGTATTCCACCAATTAGTCACCCAAGGTTCCATAATTTTATTAAATGAGAGAGAAATTCCCCAGGGCAGAAATACGATAGATGCAAGATATGGTAGGGGATTCAATGCTTTCTTTTTTGTCACTTCCAATCCGTGAATTGTTAATGAACCTGATTCATTTGTTGACTATGTCTGATATTTGTATGATGTATGAAGCACGAGTTCTATAACGAGGTATGTAACCTATGGATCTATTTCCCATTGTGTAATTTGTTTAGTCCTTGTCTCCAGAAACGGAATAAAGGTTCATTTATTTCGAATGCGGGGGTAATGAAATAGTGTCCCCAGACATCTCAATCGGTCAAATTCGGACCAATTGCATGTTCATTTGGTCTTTTTGATGAATGCCAGAAAGAAGCACTTGAAGTAACAAACATGAATATTATTCGTATTTCGAGACGAACTCCTTTGTTGTATCAATCAATTATTTCGAATTGTTTCACTGATTATCCACAGCCCAGGAATAATCGAGGGGATAGTTCTGAAAAATACCGATGATGAAATCCAAAATAGTCGGCGAAACGGGACTAAAAAATACAACTGTTTGGTCATCAAGAAACAAACATCAAGAAAGATGAATAAAAAGAAAAGTTAATTGACAAAAGAGGGATAATTTACTGGGTATGATCCATTTTCATCTATTCTATACTATATATAATGTATTGATTCGAAATATTGGTCCTAAAATCATAAAATAAAATATGGATTCTGTACTCCGACCTGATATATGTGATGAATACATATACATACTTACTTATTAAACTTGTTAATAATATGAAAATTAAAGAATTAAGTGGAATTTCATACACATGAAAAATCGTTTTGGTGGACTAAAATTACTTCATGGTATGGTTGTTCCATAAGTCCACCTGCTCCATGGTACGCAGGACATGATATTTCCATCGGGACATGGGAAATAGGATTTAACTAAATGTTTTGATCAAAAGAGCGAAACATCAGTCATATTAAAAGAAAAAGAGATTCTTGGGTTCCCCCCCCCCTCCCCCTCGTGACGAGGAGCACTCATTCCTCGATTTCTTTGTTTCATTTCAAAATACTTCAATTGGTACGCGCAAAAAATAGGCCGATTCGGCAGCTTTTTGTTCAATTTCTTGTGGAGTTAAATTCTCGTCGGTACGTGTCAATGGAATGTCTCCCCGGCCTCCGATTTCCATATAAAGGACACGGCGAGGAAAAGGACCCTCCTTAACTTCTATTCTGATCGAACGGATATCTCTTATACGGAATCGAAAGAAGATGCGACGATTTCTTCCAGGAAATCCCCAACGAAAAATACACACTATTCCTTCTTTTCTATCGAATTTGTCATAACCACTACCTACACTCCACGAAATTGTGCACCACAAATAGGAGCTAATGAATAGACCCGCGATACCATAGAAACACATCACGATCCCTTGTGGAAAAAAAATGATTTGCTGAGATGGGAATAAGGATATCAGATTCCTACCAAAAAAACTGGAAGTTCCAACCAATAAAAATCCTAGTGAACCTAAAAAAAGGATACAGGCCCAGCAGAAGTTACTTATTTTTCTGGAACCCGTTATAAGTTCTATCCATATATGTTCTGATCGCCAATTCATACTAGATTAGATCGAGTTTCATTCTATTGGAATTGAGAGAATCATAAAAATGAGTTTTTTTGCTCCCGAAGTAACTTTCATCCGCTAATACTATTACGATGTAAATCATCAATCAGGATTCATTCATCAAATCAGTTAGATAGAACTAGCATCTCCCCCCTCCCATTAAAACTAGCATCACCTTCATTCATATGATCTAGATATATCTATTTACATATTATTAACATAATATATTTATTCCAGATATCCGATCGACCCGTTGAAATGAAAGTCGAGCTATAGATGCATAAACGTGGATTTATCCATATGATCATCTATTTCCATTTGTGATTTGTGTCCGAAGTCCGAAGCCGCATGTCGTACCATTCCCATTAAATGAAATGCAAATCTGTATTATGATCCAAAGATTGAAATAAATTGATGAGATGGGGGCCCATCATATCTAGACAATCTTGTTTTTTTGAACATGGAGAAATAAAGAAGCCATTGCAATTGCCGGAAATAATAGGCCTACTAAAGGTACAAAAATAGAGGGTAAGTTGAGATCTGTCATAGAATCGGTGCCTCGGTGTATTTAATTGATACTTCTCTTTGTTATAAAGATATCTATTATCATTATATATTATAATTATAAGTATATTAATATTCTAAGTTATTAGAATATGAGTGCAAAGAATGTAGATCTAAACTAAATAGAAATTAGTGCACTTACTCATCCTTTTCCGGGAAATATATGTATGAGAATCTTTTTATTCTTATTCCTTCCTTATGTTTCTAAACAAATTTCTTCTCAAGGATTCGTTATAATTTGATCCAACAGGGATTCATATTAAAAATGTATGATTCTCGGGAGATATAGAAGTGTTGCATATTTGTTTCTTTGTTTCTATATCTTAGTTAGGTTGGAGTATTTGATATGTAACAAGGGGGCTTCTTTGGATTTCCCTAATTTGGATTTCTCCGAAGGAAAAAGACATTACTTTGATCTTTTATCCTGCTCTGTTGCTAAAGGGTCCGTCCCTGATCTGATTACTCATTAGTGGAGGTAGGATAAAAGAAAAGATGGATCCGGGGAAAAAATCCTCCGAAACTTCTGATTCTTACTACTTCACTACAATTCGAAATTATGCTTATGTCAGCAAAGAAAGCTTCATTCTTGCTACTTCAATTCTGATAAACGAAATGAACTACTTTTTTGCCT